TCCGTGTCATCACTAAAAAATTACCCCCTGTGTCTATTCACCCTTCCGACTTGCTTGCATGCTTTCGTCCAAACGAGACTCCTCTAGCTGCCACATGGGGCATCCCTCTCCTCTATAGACTTTCATGAGTGTGTGCTTCATTCCAATTCAATTTCAATAGATAAATTGGACATTATATTATATAGTAGACCTTCCTTTTCCTTATAGTAAAAGTTCTTTATTTCCCTATTCCGTTACCTCCCTCCCCCAACCCCTTCGGAGCCAGAAATATATCCCTTACCTTCCCTCGTCCAGTGAGTCTTATGGATCCAATCCCTGACAGAAAGGGCGCGTCTGGTGGTATCGTATATAAGATCACGGCTGCATTTAGGAGTGATCTTTCCCTGCCGGTGGTGATCTCACTTTCGAAAGAGAGTCTCGACGTGGCGGTATACACGTAGCCCCATAGCGGAGCTAGTCACTGGCTACAGCTGTCTTTCCTAGCGGACCGGAGTCGGCCGAGAATGTTATGTCAAAAGGACCAACGACGATGAAAGAGGAGTAGGAGTAGGAGTAGGAGCTAGCCTTCATTGAAGTAGGGGCGAAATCGAATGATTACGAGATAGACAATGAGACAAAGCCAAGAGGGGAGAGCACTTAGACAATTCACTTTGAGTACAGGGAAGTCTGCTGGTAGGAATTCCTCAGGGCGTATTACGGTTTTTCACCGAGGGGGTGGATCGAAGCGATTGCAGCGAAGAATTGATCTGAAACGAAGCACTTCGTCTATGGGCATTGTAGAAAGGATAGAATATGATCCTAATCGTTCTTCTCGAATCGCTCCAGTACGATGGATCGAGGGGGTGCTGCTAGGCCGCCAGAGGAAATGCAACACGATAGAAGAGTTCGCTCCACCGCGTAAGATCCTCGAACCTAACACGACCACCATCCGCGGTCCATTTTCGTTCTCTTCCCTGCCCGGGAAGGTGGATCAAAGAAAGGTAGCTTCCTTCTCTCCTGGACGGATGGCGGCTTATGTAGTGGTCGGCCTTCCCACCATCATGCCTCCTTGGTCGAAGGGCCCCTTGTATAGTAAGGGCGCTGGAAGCAAAAAAAGTAGCGCGAAGGACGTTTTCTTCTCTGCCCTCTCCTCTCCAAAGGCCAAGGGAGAGACTGCACCCCTTTCCTTCGGTAGCTCTTTTTGTTTCCCAAGGATAGCGGTAGCTGGGGCAAAGCCCGCTTTCTTCGCTCCGCGAATGAGAGAGAAAGTCAGAGGAAAAAAGACGTTCTCTCTTTGCGAGATCCGAAAGTGGAGAACGCATAGCATTCTCTGGGCACATAGGATCAAACGTAAAGCAGCGCTTTCTTGGCAGAGTTTTAGGCGGCAAGAGACTTTAGGGCTTGTTGGAGCTGCTGAGCATAACGAATCAAAGCCGAAGACGGATCAAGGTAGCTTGCCTGCCAAGCCGATAGGCGAAGGGCCGAAGGATGGAACGTGCAAAGTCGATCGTGCACCTGTCGTGTGACCCGTTGGTCCTAAGCAATGTCTTGCGCGAAGCGACCCACCTAGAAAGAGCTCCCCTTTATGTTTATGTTAGGGAGGCACTAAAATGGAACTTCGATCGGATGCGGGTATCCAATCCCGCCGCTGAGATGTCCAGCGGATTCCTGGGCCTTGACGAATGGCCGGCCACCTTTTACGTTAGAAGAGCAAAAGGCCCAGGGCATAGCAGGATGAACCAATGTGAATGAGTGTAAGCTTCGTTGCCCGAACACGATTGGTGCTGACCACAGACGGTGCTACCATGGTAGCAAGAGAGGCCAGGCGGTGACAATTGAGAGGTTGTCACTGAGCATTCCTAGTCACACGGGAAGAGAGGTCAAATGGCAAGGCAAGGCCATACGCCCGTTTGGCTCCTCGCGGAGTATAGCTCACATCCAAACATCTGATTGGGGAACGGGGCAACGCCCATGAAGCTCCGGCGGAAAGGGAAGGCCTGCCAGGCCGTATGCCCATGGGTGCAGGATTCTTCGAAAAAGCGCGGGCTGACTCGGAGACCTGGGACCTTGGCTTAGCAACGAATGAAGGGAAGCTCGAAGAGCTTTCTCCGCCAGCGGCTTATGTAGTGGTCGGCCTTATAAAGCTCGCTAAGTTTCGCTTCCCTCCCCCCTTCCCTTATTAAGTGGAAGGTCTTCACTTAGTAGTCGGCATTCTATAAGCGACTTGTCGAGTCTACGAAGCTTTGCTTCTTGTAGTCGGCCCGTAATGCCTCCCTTCATTTGCTTGCCTCCTTCTAGCTCAGAATGCCGACTACAAGACTACGACTACAGAGGCATGATGGTGGGAAGGCCGACCACTACACGGCTCTATACCAAGTCATGAGCGATAGCGAAGCCAAGCCTATAGGCGAAGGGACGAAAGCCCGACGAAGGCCTATGCTACAGTCAAAAAGTACGTTAAGGTTACGAAGTAACTTAGCCGTCTACAAAGGGAAAGGCGTCGGTACGGAGTCACGTCAGC